TCTGTATCGATACTTCCATGGTAAGTGATATCGATAATTGCAGTGATAGTTACATTTATAGGTCCATTTGTGGTGAAAGTCCAAATAATGGTGAAAGGGAGGGTTCGGATGGTGAAAGGGAGGGTTCGGCGGGTATACGAACCCACGCGCAAGATAGTGATTTAACTCTAGAAGAAAGTTCTAATGATAGCGATGCGCAAGATAGTGATTTAACTCTAGAAGAAAGTTCTAATGATAGCGATGCGCAAGATAGTGATTTAACTCTAGAAGAAAGTTCTAATGATAGCGATGCGCAAGATAGTGATTTAACTCTAGAAGAAAGTTCTAATGATAGAGAAGAAAGTTCTAATGATAGCGATGCGCAAGATAGTGATTTAACTCTAGAAGAAAGTTCTAATGATAGAGAAGAAAGTTCTAATGATAGAGAAGAAAGTTCTAATGATAGAGAAGAAAGTTCTAATGATAGCGTTGGAACTCACAAATATAAGCATTTGTGGGTTCTATGCGAAAATTGTTATGAATTAAATTATAAGAGATTTTTGAAAGCAAAAATGAATATTTGTGAAGAATGTGGATGGCATTTGAAAATGAATAGTTCAGATAGAATAGATCTTTCGATCGATCCGGATACTTGGCATCCTATGGACGAAGACATGGTCTCTCTAGATCCCATTGAATGGAATTCAGTGGAGGAAGAGGAGGAAGAGGAATCTTCTAAAGATCCTATTGATTCTGATTCAGAGGAGGAATCTTCTAAAGATCCTATTGATTCTGATTCAGAGGAGGAATCTTCTAAAGATCCTATTGATTCTCATTCAGAGGAGGAATCTTATTCTTCTAAAGATCCTATTGATTCTCATTCAGAGGAGGAATCTTATTCTTCTAAAGATCCTATTGATTCTCATTCAGAGGAGGAATCTTCTAAAGATCCTATTGATTCTCATTCAGAGGAGGAATCTTCTAAAGATCCTATTGATTCTCATTCAGAGGAGGAATCTTCTAAAGATCCTATTGATTCTGATTCAGAGGAGGAAGAGGAGGAAGAGGAATCTTATAAAGATCGTATTGATTCTTATCAAACAGAGACGGGATTACCCGAGGCTGTTCAAACAGGCATAGGCCAACTAAATGGCATTCCCGTAGCAGTTGGGGTTATGGATTTTGAGTTTATAGGGGGCAGTATGGGATCCGTAGTCGGGGAAAAAATCACCCGTTTGATTGAATACGCTACCAATCAATTTCTACCTCTTATTATAGTGTGTGCTTCCGGGGGGGCGCGCATGCAAGAAGGAAGTGTGAGCTTGATGCAAATGGCTAAAATATCGTCTGCTTTATATGATTATCAATCAAATAAAAAGTTATTTTATGTATCAATCCTTGCATCTCCTACTACTGGTGGGGTGACGGCTAGTTTTGGTATGTTGGGTGATATCATTATTGCCGAACCCAATGCTTACATTGCGTTTGCGGGTAAAAGAGTAATTGAACAAACATTGAATATAACAGTACCCGAAGGTACGCAAGAGACTGAATATTTATTCGAGAAGGGATTATTCGACCTAATCGTACCACGTAATCTTTTAAAAAGTGTTCTGACTGAGTTATTTAAGCTCCACGCTTTCTTTCCTTTGACTCAAAATGAAAATCAAAACAAAATAGAGCGCTAAGTTCAATTATTTGTAGCAAAGGAGTAGTTAGTTTATTCGGAATTAAAGGAAATAGGAATTTTGTTTGGTGACCTAAGATCAAATTGTAGAAAGATGAATAAGTTCATTTATTTAGCTCTACGTTTTATTCTATATCCTCACTTAGATATAGATATATGGATACTTAGATCTATACTAAGAATTGAATTATGAATTAGTTAAATAATAATGAAAATTCTTAATTATAATTATTATAAGATATCTTTATTTAGAAATCATAATAACAGGTACGAACAATAAATCGAGGTACCCATTCTATGAACCTTCCCGCTTTTTTTGTGCCTTTAGTAGGCCTAGTATTTCCGGCAATTGCAATGGCTTCTTTATCTCTTCATGTTCAAGAAAACAAGATTGTTTAGACCCGATGGACCCCATCTCTTCTATTTTTTTTTTCAAAAACTTAGACTTGCATCATAACTAACACAGATATCTATTTAGCGAAATTTGATATAACATGTGATTTCTGCCGAACATAAAGACATAAAGTAAAGGACTCTTATACCTGCAGAAACATAATAATATATGGGTAAATGAATTCTAGCCGTTTTCAAATCGACCAGGATCGCTGGATGGCTGAAATAAAAAGTCCTCGGATCTATATGTATAGTGGGATCATATGAAGGGTATGTTATTATTTTAGTTTAGATTAGATCTAAGTAATTTGATGAATTACTCCTAAAGGTTCACATCAAACTAGTGCTAGTTGATGAGAGTTACTTCGGAAACAAAACAAAAAAGGTAAAGTCAAATAAATTTGAGGGTTTCTCTCAATTCCAATAAAATACAATCGGATCAAGTATGAATTGGCGATCAGAACATATATGGATAGAACTTATAAAGGAGTCTCGAAAAATAAGTAATTTCTGCTGGGCCTTTATCCTTTTTTTAGGTTCATTAGGATTCTTATTGGTTGGAACTTCCAGTTATCTTGGTAGAAATTTGATATCTTTTTTTCCGTCTCAGCAAATCATTTTTTTTCCACAAGGTATCGTGATGTCTTTCTACGGAATCGCGGGTCTCTTTATTAGTTCCTATTTGTGGTGCACAATTTCCTGGAATGTAGGCAGCGGTTATGATCGATTCGATAGAAAGGAAGGCATAGTGTGCATTTTTCGGTGGGGATTTCCTGGAAAAAATCGTCGCATATTCCTCCGATTCCTTATAAAAGATATTCAGTCCATTAGAATAGAAGTTCAAGAGGGTATTTATGCCCGTCGTGTCCTTTATATGGACATCCGGGGCCAGGGGGCCATTCCCTTAACTCGTACTGATGAGAATTTTACTCCACGAGAAATTGAACAAAAAGCTGCGGAATTGGCCTATTTCTTGCGTGTACCAATTGAAGTATTTTGAAAAAAAAAAGTGAAATGGAGGGAAAAATGCAAGAATTCTCTTTTTTTCTATAACATAACCTAAGTGAAGTTTCATCAGAAGGGTCATTCGAGCCAAAGTGGGCGGAACAACTACAAAACGAAATTCTTTATTTTTGTCATGTCACTCGACGTTTTATTTTCTTTTTCTCCTTTCTTTTGTGTTCCTTAATAACCAACACAAAAATAACAATTAGATTTCTTAATAATGATAACTAGCCAATTTCTGTCTTGTTTTGCTACTCTGAGTATTGCAATATCTTTCCCTCAATTATTCTACTATTCCTGTCTGTGGGCAATCAGTGAATTTTTTTTTTTGAAATATTGGATATTGTGGATTCTTTCGTCTCAAAATTGGATTAATATTCATTACTTAAAGCGTTTCTTTCAGTCATTCAGTGAAAGGAGACAGTTGTTTCGAATTTGCCCAATTGAGATATCGGGAAACTCTATTTTTTAGTATTTCTTCATTCGAAATGGATTGATTTTTAGTCGATTTCTCTAGTCTTTCGAGATTGAAAGACTAATCAAAAAATTACAAATAAAATAGATTAATATTAATAGGTTCCATACCTTGTATAGAACTCATGCGTGAAAGAAGGATTCGATCGCATAGAGTCGACGAATGAGGTGGGTTGATTAACAATTCACAGATGAAAAAATGGCAAAAAAGAAAGCATCCACTCCTCTTGTATCTATAGTATTTTTTCCTTGGTGGCTTTCTCTCTCATTTAAAAAAAGTCTGGAATCTTGGGTTACTAATTGGTGGAATGCCGGGCAATCCGAAATTTTTTTGAATGATATTCAAGAAAGGGGTATTCTAGAAAAATTCATAGAATTAGAGGAACTGCTCGTCTTGGACGAAATGATCGAAGAATACTCGGAGACACGTCTACACAAGCTTCCTATAGGAATACAAAAAGAAACGATCCAATTAATCAAGATACACAACGAAGATCGTATCCATACGATTTTTCACTTCTCAATAAATATAATCTGTTTTGTTATTCTCAGTGGTTATTCTATTTTGGGTAATGAAGAACTTGTTATTCTTAACTCTTGGGCCCAGGAATTCCTATATAACCTAAGCGACACAGTCAAAGCTTTTTGTATTCTTTTATTAACCGATTTATGTATCGGATTCCATTCACCCCACGGTTGGGAATTACTGATTGGCTCTGTCTACAAAGATTTTGGATTTGTTCAGAATGATCAAATCATATCGGGTCTTGTTTCCACTTTTCCAGTCATTCTTGATACAGTTTTTAAATATTGGATTTTCCGTTATTTAAATCGCCTATCTCCGTCACTTGTAGTTATTTATCATTCAATGAATGACTGATAAAAGATCCACTCATATTAATCTAATCCAATTCGAAGGTTTGCAACTTTGTAGTTGTACATAAACAAAGCGTTGAAAATTTATGCTTTCTATTTTTACCCATCTTCAGGATTCATCCTATATTATTCCATTAACCAGTAAAATTATTATTATTCCAGTAACTAACAGAATCGTGGATAGGGAACTATACTAGCGACTTACCCCACCTATTGTAGAAATTTTGGTATCAACGATTGAACCATGGAAACTAGAAATACTTTTTCTTGGATAAAGGAACAGATTACTCGATCTATTTCCGTATCGCTCATGATATATATCATAACTCAGACGGCCATTTCAAATGCATATCCCATTTTTGCACAGCAGGGTTATGAAAATCCACGAGAAGCGACGGGGCGTATTGTATGTGCCAATTGTCATTTAGCTAATAAGCCCGTGGATATTGAGGTACCGCAAGCGGTACTTCCTGATACTGTATTTGAAGCGGTTGTTCGAATTCCTTATGATATGCAACTGAAACAAGTTCTTGCTAATGGGAAAAAGGGGGGTTTGAATGTAGGGGCTGTTCTTATTTTACCGGAA